GAAAGCGTAAGAACTCAACGGCATCCCCGTCGAATCAGACAGAAAAAAGGGGGCGCTGCTGAGTTCTTAATAATCATAATACTTTATTCGTATAAATGACAAAATGAATTCCATTTTATGAATTACATTCTTCTGATATTTTAAATATTTCAAAAAATTCCATTACACTTTTTTCTGGGTGGTGCTTGTAAAAAAGTAACTTCATTGATTGATTCAGAATATTTTTTCCTCGATAGTATCTTATCTATCAATACTGTTAGAAGAAAGAAGGAATTGCTAAATTTTCTTTTCCTGGATCACATAATATATATATATATATATATATATTTCTATTTTTTTTTTTTTTTCTGTCGATCCGATATGAAGTTCTATTTGCTCAAAAAATTTTCCTTTCTTTGAAGAATAGGAATCTTTGATGAATGGTATTAAGAATCATTATTATTTCGACACAAGCAAAGGGGGGGGGTGGAAAATTCCTTTGCTTGTGTCGAAGAATAAAAAGACAAATAGAAGAATATCCCCTATAATATTTTGTTTCCCTCATTTAACCTTTTCTTTTCCGCTTAGTTATCTTATGCTTAGTATCAGTATTTAGTCGAATTTGATTCTATTAGAATAGAAAAAAGCTATGGATACATTGTATCACAGCTAAATCTGTGAATAGTGACATAATCGCACCACTCCAATTTAGATTGGAAAAGAGGGGATAAAGTCAAATAGTCTTCTTACCAATATACATACTAAATATAGAAATCTAAATATAGAAATGTGGTACAAGTAATTCCCCTAATTTGGTATAAAAATAAAAAAAAAAAATATATATATATAAACAAAAGCAAAACAAAAGTCTTTTCGCAATTTTTTTTATCATTTATCATACAGAATTTCCAACAAAAATTTTCTTCTTTTCTTTTTAAGAAATTAAGAAAAGATAAGAACTTGATGTTGATAAATTCGTAATCTAGAAATTCATTTCGGACAATTGAACCTTCTCAAACTGTTTCTTTTTAAGAACCAAAAAGATTTGTGCCAAAATAACGGATGCCAAGAAGAACAAAAGGCCTTGGACACGTAATGGGTCTTGAAGTACTATTTCTGCGTCTCCCTGACCAAATCCGCCCACATTAGGATTACTTGTTAATGGTTGATCGAGTTTGATGGATTCGCCTTCTGAAACAAGAAGTTCTGGTCCTGGGGGGATACTATCAATCACTTGACGCCCCTCTGGCGCATCTGTTATAGTTATTTCGTACCCCCCTTTTTCTTTTCGTATGATTTTGCTTACTATACCCGCTGCTGTAGCATTATAAACCGTATTGTTACTCTTGCTCCCGTCGGGATAAATCTGACCCCTTCCCCTGTTCCCGCCTACGTATATGGGATATTTTAAGAAGTGAGCATCCTTCTTAGCAGCAGGGTCCGGAGAAAGAATAGGAAAGGTGATTTCACTATATTTTTGACCAGGAACGGGACCTATCACAAGAATATTTTTTTTAGTGGGGCGATAACTCTGAAAAGAGAGATTACCTATCTTTTCTTTCATCTCTGGCGAAATACGATCAGGAGGGGCTAATTCAAACCCCTCAGGTAAAATAAGAACAGCCCCCACATTCAAAGCTCCCTTTTTACCATTAGCAAGAACTTGTTTTAGTTGCATATCATAAGGAATTCGAACAACTGCTTCAAATACAGTATCAGGAAGTACCGCTTGTGGAACCTCAATACCCACAGGCTTATTAGCTAAATGACAATTCGCGCATACAATACGACCAGTTGCTTCGCGCGGATTTTCATAACCCTGCTGTGCAAAAATGGGATATGCATTTGAAATGTATGCCCCAGTTATTATATATATCATGAGCGATACGGAAATGGAGCGAGTAATCTCTTCCTTTATCCAAGAGAGGGTCTTTCTAGTTTGCATGGTCCAGTCGTTGATCCAGAAAATTTCTACAATAAAATTAGGTAGGTCGCTAGGATAGTTCCCTATCCACGATGCTGCTAGTTACTGAAAAATTTTTACTAAAATATAGGAGGAATCCGAATCTCTTGGATGTATAGAAAAAATAAGTGTATAAAAAAAAAAAAAAGTAAGATTTTGAATATTTTATTTTACTTATGGACAAAATAACAAAATTCTAATTGGATCGGTGGATCATTTTTCAGTCATTCATTGAATGATAAATCACTACAAGTGACGGAGATACACGATTTAAATAACGGAAGATCCAATATTTAAAAATTGTATCGAAAATTACTGGAAAGGTGGAAACAAGTCCAGATATAATTTGATCATTATGAGCAAATCCAAAATCCTTGTAGAAAGAGCTAATCATTAGTTCCCAACCGTGGGGTGAATGGAATCCTATACATAAGTCGGTTAATAAAAGAATAGAAAGGGCTTTTATCGTGTCGCTTAAGTTATATATGAATTCTTGAACCCAAGAATTCAGAATAAAAAGTTCTTCATTAACTAAAAAAGAATAACCACTTAGAATAACGAAACAGATTATATTTGTCGAGAAGTGCAAAATCGTATCTATATGATCTGCGTTGTGCATCTTGATCAATTGGATCGTTTCTTTGTGGATTCCGATACGAAACTTTTGTAGATGTGTTTCGGGGTATTCCTTTATCATTTCGTCCAACAGGAAGAGTTCCTCAAATTCTATTAATTTTTCTAGAATACTCTTTTCTTGAATATCATTTAAAAAAGTTTCGGATTTACTAGTATTCCACCAATTCATAATCCAAGATCCCAGACTTTTATTAAATGAAAAAGAGACCCACCAGGGCAAAAATACTATAGACGTAAGATATAGAAGGGGAATGAATGCTTTTTTTTCCATTTTTTCGTCTGTGAATTTTTAATGAATCTGCTTCATTCGTCAACTCTATACGATCTAATATTTCTATCAAGCATAAGTTCTATTCTAATATTAGATATTAGAATTTAGAATAGAAAGCTTCGAACCCGCGAATTTATTCCCTCTTTTTTATTTGTGAGTCAGTGGTTAGTCCTTGAATTTTTTGAATTTACATACGCATAAAAAAAAGTTTGCGGACAAAAAAAAGTTCCGTTTTCGAATTTTTCTGTTTTCCATATATATTCCGTATATATAATATACGTCTTCTTTGGTTCATCAGTATTATGAATAAATTTAAGTTAAGTTATGTTATAGAAAAAAAAGAAAAAAAAAGAGGATTTTTTGGTTTTTTACCTCCTGCTAAGAAAAGTGCTTCGGTTTATTTCAAAATACTTCAATTGGTACACGCAAAAAATAGGCCAATTCCGCTGCTTTTTGCTCAATTTCTCGTGGAGTCAAATTTTCATCAGTACGAGTCAAAGGAATGGCCCCCTGGCCTCTGATTTCCATATAAAGGACACGCCGAGCAGAAAAACCCTCTTTAACTTCTATTCTGATAGACTGAATATCTTTCATAAAGAGTCGTAGTAAGATGCGACGATTTTTTCCTGGAAATCCCCAACGAAAAATACACACTATTCCTTCTTTTCTATCGAATCGATCATAACCACTACCTACATTCCACGAAATTGTGCACCACAAATAAGAGCTAATAAACAGACCGGCGAGCCCATAGAAAGACATCACGATCCCTTGTGGAAAAAAAATGATTTGCTGAGACGGGAATAAAGATATCAAATTTCTGTCAAGATAACTGGAAATTCCAATCAATAAAAACCCCAATGAACCTAAAAAAAGTATAATGGCCCAGCAGAAATTACTTATTTTTCGAGACCCCGCTATAAGTTCTATCCATATATGTTCTGATCGCCAACTCATACTAGATCTAGTTGCATTTTATTGGAAGTGGGAGACCGGCCAAAATGAATTTTACTTTACGTTTTTTTGTTTCCGAAGGAACTTTCATCAACTTGCACTATTCTGATGTGAATCTTTCGAAGCAATTCGTTAGATCTAAAAGTAAAATAATAGGAGCCCCCTCATATGATCCCCTATCTACACATACTACACATATATAGCTACATGGGCTTTGCATTTATTTCAGGCATCCGCCCCAATCGCGACTTATTTTCAACAAATAGCTCGTTTACTCATATATCATATTTACGTTTACGCCTGCCCTTTCTTTTCTGTTTGAAAGAAGCCACAAGTTATACCATATTATACTGAATAGATATCTGTGTTATGATCCAAGTCTAAGTCTTGAAAAAAAAAATAGATGAAATTTGCCCCCATCAGATCTAAAAAATCTTGTTTTTTTGAACATGAAGAGATAAAGAAGCCATTGCAATTGCCGGAAATACTAAGCCCACTAAAGGCACAAAAATAGAGGGTAAGTTGTTGAGAATTGTCATAGAATGGGCACCTCGATTTAATATTTGTACCTGTTATTTATTTATTGTTATATTAATCTTTTTACCTATTATCACTATATTATATTGTTAGAAAGATATCTTAAATAGAAGGATCTCTTAAAATTATTAGAATTCCTATATAATTATACTAAGTATATCTAAGTGAGTATATATAAGAAAGTGCAAGGAATATAGAACTAACTAAATGGACTTATTCATTTTTCTACATGAAATACATGTATGATAATCCACTTGTTTGTTATTCTTCTATTATCTTTTTCTTGTCTTATAATTTGAATTTCATAATTTGAATTTAATAAAGAGTTTCTTCCCCTTATAAATTATTCCAAAATTCGTTATAGTTTATAGTTATAATATAATACGAAAGGAAGAAAAGAACATAGGAAGAAAAGAACATAGGAAGAAAAGAACATAGGAAGAAAAGAACATGAAATTCGTTTTATTTATTATTTAATTTACTACTCTGCCCAATTGAATTTCGCGGAAAAAGAATTCGCTCTTTTATCTTGTTCATAGAGGTTTCCTAATTAGGAATCAGGGATATCAGGGATATCGGTAAAAAAAAAATTATCTGTATGATTCTTTCCAAAATTTCCTCTTATGTCACCAAAAAAAATCCATTCTTCGGATTTTTCCT